TTTTACTACGTGAATTCTTTATTCAGTGATATCGGATCAAACTGTCATGCTATACCCATTTACTTGTAATCATGCAATCAGTGCAAGAGTATATTTAACAACTGAGTCATATAACTGAAATCATACTTTATATACAACTGAGAAAACTGGATAGTACGGCTCATAGCCAAAAAGGTTTATACATCAGATGGTAAAATAATATACATATCATAATATGACTGAAAGAGGATAACCCACATACGGGCTCCTGACAAGAGGTCTATAACAGTAGAGCTGGTATCATCTAACTATCTATGACCCGTTTATTTTTTTTTTTTTTTTTTTTTTTTTTTTTTTTTTTTTTTTTTTTTTTTTTTTTTTTTTTTTTTTTTTTTTTTTTTTTTTTTTTTTTTTTTTTTTTTTTTTTTTTTTTTTTTTTTTTTTTTTTTTTTTTTTTTTTTTTTTTTTTTTTTTTTTTTTTTTTTTTTTAGGTCTTTCTTTATTTTCAGAAAAGAAACATGATCAAAAAATAAAAAATAAATATATTGTAATCAAAGTAATCAAAGAAATCCGTAAAATTTTTTTTTTTTTTTTTTTTTTTTTTTTTTTTTTTTTTTTTTTTATTTGGAATATGTGTTACTGGACTATAACCCGAAAGACCTTTCGCCAAACCAAGAAATAGATCCTGATATGTTCTCAAGGGACTTGAAACAGATCATACTATTTACTAAGTTAGACGATACTGATGATCTCGAGACCCCGGATGAGTTGTTGGTGGAACACTATATTGATGAACCGGATTTTCGTCGAAACATAATCAAGGGTACTGGATGCGCTCAAAGGCGGAAAATAATTGCGAACCTGTTTCTCCCAAGACCGTCTTCCCCACTTTTTTGTGGCAAAACCCAAAGTCAGCTCGTAGCTTTGTTTTCTAACCTTCTTTTTCGAATTTGGATTAGTATTAGAAGAATAAAATCCAAAATTTTTGATGATACAAAAAGAAAAATAAGAGATTCAGAACCAGAAGTGAAACCCTTTAGAATTGAAAAAAAGAGAACAAAACAGGAAGAAGAAGAAATAATGCGACTAGAAACAGAAGAAGCTTGGGAAAACCTGTCACATGGAATAGAAATAAGAAATTCCTTATTAGTAATGCAATCGATTCTTAGAAAATATATTCTATTCCCTTTATTCATAATAGCTAAAAATACCTTCTATTTCTTAAACTATGGAGTTTCTGACTGGGACGAGGATTTTTCGGAATGGGCGAAAGAAATCCACATTCCAGTCACCCATGGGGGTGTTCCATTACAACTTAACGATCTTCCGATCTATTTTTTTTCAGAAGGTTTTGACATCAAAATAATATCTCCTTTCTCCTTGAAACCTTGGTGCAAAGCTAAGCTACAATCCTCTGGTAGAAATGTAATCAAAAAGCAAAGAAAAAAACTAGACTTGGACTATTATTTTTTAACCGTTTGGGGAATGGAGGCTGAAGCGGCTTTCGCTTCCCCCCGAACAGAATCTTCTTCTTCTTCTCCGTTTGTTGTCTTTTTGAAACTCGTTTTAAAGAAATTCGGAATCAAAATGTTTTTTTTTTTTTTTTTTTTTTTTTTTTTTTTTTTTTTTTTTTTTTTTTTTTTTTTTTTTTTTTTTTTTTTTTTTTTTTTTTTTTTTTTTTTTTTTTTTTTTTTTTTTTTTTTTTTTTTTTTTTTTTTTTTTTTTTTTTTTTTTTTTTTTTTTTTTTTTTTTTTTTTTTTTTTTTTTTTTTTTTTTTTTTTTTTTTTTTAATGATTCAGAGACCGACCTACAAATGAAGAATCTAATTGATAGAATCCGCATAGTGAGAAATAAAATACAAAGCCTTGAAAAAGATCAAATCAAAGCAATTTCGGAAATAAAAAGTAGTATAGAAGAGTCTAATGTAGAATTAGAATCACAACCGAAAAAAACAAAAAATCCTTGGAAACTTTTCATAAGAAGAAATGTTCGATTAATCATCAAATTTTATTATTTTCTAAAAATTTCCATTGAAAAAAAATACATAGATATCTTTATACCTATGATTAATATGATTAATATTGCCACAATCAATACAAAACATTTTGTTGAATCAATGATTGGGAAATACATTTCTAATATGATTGGGGAATACATTTCTAATAATCAAAAAAAGCAATCTAAAGATGAAACAACTGAAAAAGACATTCACTGTATTTCTATTTCGACTATCAAAAAGTCACGACCTACTAAGAAGAATTCAAATATTTTTTATGACTTATCTTCCTTATCGCAGGGATATGTATTTTTTAAATTATCCCAACTACAAGTTAGTAACTTGTCTAAGTTAAGATCCGTTCTTCAATATCACGAAACGTCTCTTTTTCTTAAAACCACAATAAAGGATTCTTTTGGAAGACAAGGAATATGGAATTCCCAATTAAAGCATAAGAAACTTCGAAGTTATGATCAATGGAAAAACTGGTTAAGAGGTCATTTTCAATACAATTCTCCCATTGCGTGGTCTAGATTAATACCAGAAAAATGGCGAACTCAAGTCAATCAACGTTGGACGGCTGAAAATAAGGATTTAAAAAAATGGAGTTCAAATGAAAAAGACCTATTATTTTCATTTCATTACACATATAAAGTAGATTCCCGATCAGAAAAATTGCAAAAATGCTATAAATACGGTCTTTTATCAGATCAATAGGAACTGGTTTTTTTTTTTTTTTTTTTTTTTTTTTTTTTTTTTTTTTTTTTTTTTTTTTTTTTTTTTTTTTTTTTTTTTTTTTTCTTATTTTCATTTCATTACACATATAAAGTAGATTCCCGATCAGAAAAATTGCAAAAATGCTATAAATACGGTCTTTTATCAGATCAATTTATCAATTATGAAACGAAGAAAGACTCACCTGTTACTGGACCACAATTACCAGTAATTGAGAACTTAAAAGGGAGGTTCGCCATAGACCAATTTGATTATGACAATCTGAATCTTTATCGCAAAAATCCTGAGGGCCTTTTTATGGAACGTTATATAACAAGAACGAGGAGCCCTTTATATAGTTTAGTTTTTTTTTTTTTTTTTTTTTTTTTTTTTTTTTTTTTTTTTTTTTTTTTTTTTTTTTTTTTTTTTTTTTTTTTTTTTTTTTTTTTTTTTTTTTTTTTTTTTTTTTTTTTTTTTTTTTTTTTTTTTTTTTTTTTTTTTTTTTTTTTTTTTTTTTTTTTTTTTTTTTTTTTTTTTTTTTTTTTTTTTTTTTTTTTTTTTTTTTTTTTTTTTTTTTTTTTTTTTTTTTTTTTTTTTTTTTTTTTTTTTTTTTTTTTTTTTTTTTTTTTTTTTTTTTTTTTTTTTTTTTTTTTTTTTTTTTTTTTTTTTTTTTTTTTTTTTTTTTTTTTTTTTTTTTTTTTTTTTTTTTTTTTTTTTTTTTTTTTTTTTTTTTTTTTTTTTTTTTTTTTTTTTTTTTTTTTTTTTTTTTTTTTTTTTTTTTTTTTTTTTTTTCTCTCTGCGAACGGAAAGATTCAGTCCAAATCAACTAAAGCTTGATCATGACGGGCGATTTCTGGAAAAAAACGCGCGTAAACTTGGGGTACTGGTTCTAACACGCCCGCATCTGCCTAAAGGTCTTAATCTTAATAAAAAATGGATTCTCGATCAAATCCTAAGCATTCCATTCGTTGATCGAAGCATGCAACTAATTGGGGTTGATGAATCCATTATAAGCCATCAAAGAATAGCAGGAAATAGAGAGAAAAATCATTATGATTTGCTTGTTCCTGAAAATATTTTACCATCTAGACGTCGTAGAGAATTGAGAATTCTAATGTCTTTCAAATCTAAAAATAGGAAAGATGTGGATAGAAATCCAGTATTTTGCAACGAGACTAAGATAAGAAACTGGAGTCCATCTTTGAAAGAAAGTAAACATCGTGATAGAGATAAAAATGAATTAGAATTAATGAAATTAAAGTTCTTTCTTTGGCCTAATTATCGATTAGAAGATTTAGCTTGTATGAATCGTTTTTGGTTTGATACCAATAATGGGAGTCGTTTCAGCATGTTAAGAATCTATATGTATCCGCCATTAGAATGGCGAGAGTCGTTTGAGGATGTTAAGAATCTATTTGTATCCACGATTCTAAATTTGAAAATTAGAATGGCGAGAGTCGTTTGAGGATGTTAAGAATCTATTTGTATCCACGATTCTAAATTTGAAAATTCGTTGATGGGACTTTTATATACCCTATAGTATAGGGTATATGAAAGTAAACAAAACAGCAGAACATATGCCTTGTCTTACATCCCAATTTCATATAAAGTCTAAGATACTCAGTCAACGACGTATTAATTAGATCTACAAATGTCTCACTGAAATCTTCGTAATTTTAGGTTTCAGTTATTCGCTTTTGTGAGTATCAAAACCATCTTTTGTATCTCTATTCGTTGAATCTAATTCAAAATGAGATTGATTCATCTTATGTTAATTGATAAAATAAGGAATCCCTAAAGAAATTCTGATTCTTGTGTATACTACATTAAAGTAGTTGGTATTATTATTACTGATCAATAAAATCCATATCTGTTCTATAAAAAGGGGAGGGAAGGAAATTCTTTTATGATAAAAAAAGGATTCGTTTCAATTATTTTGCAAGAGGAAACCAAAGAAAACAGGAGGTCTGCTGAATTTCAAATAGTGAATTTCACCAATAAGATACGAAAACTGACTTCACATTTGGAATTGCACAAAAAAGACTATTTATCTCAGAGAGGCCTGCGAAAAATTCTGGGAAAACGTCAATGACTGCTAGCTTATTTGTCAAAAAAAAAATAGAATACGTTATAAAGAATTAATGGATCAGTTGAATATTGGAGAAAGAAAAGCTGGTTGAAGAGTCGGTTTGAATTTTTCGTTTCAACCTTAATGAACTTCTTTTCACTTTCAGCAATTCATGGAAGAATGAATCGGAAAAAACCTATGACTACGTCAGCTACAAGAAAAGACCTCATGATAGTCAATATGGGTCCTCACCACCCATCAATGCACGGCGTTCTTCGACTCATTGTTACTCTAGATGGGGAAGATGTTATTGACTGTGAACCAATATTGGGTTATTTACACAGAGGTATGGAAAAAATTGCGGAAAACCGAACAATTATACAATATTTGCCTTATGTAACACGTTGGGATTATTTAGCTACTATGTTCACAGAAGCAATAACTGTAAATGCACCAGAGCAGTTAAGCAATATTCAAGTACCTAAAAGGGCCAGTTATATCCGAGTCATTATGTTGGAGTTAAGTCGTATAGCTTCGCATTTGTTATGGCTTGGCCCTTTTATGGCGGATATTGGGGCACAAACCCCCTTCTTCTATATTTTTCGAGAAAGAGAGTTGATATATGACTTATTCGAAGCTGCCACTGGAATGCGAATGATGCATAATTTTTTTCGTATCGGAGGGGTGGCTGCTGATTTACCTTATGGATGGATAGATAAATGTTTGGATTTTTGCGATTATTTTTTAAGAGAGGTTGCTGAATATCAAAATCTTATTACACACAATCCTATTTTTTTAAAACGAGTTGAGGGGGTAGGCATTATTGGCGGAGAGGAGGCGATAAATTGGGGTTTATCGGGACCAATGCTACGAGCTTCCGGAATACAATGGGATCTTCGTAAAGTTGATCAGTATGAGTGTTACGACGAATTTGACTGGGAAGTCCAATGGCAAAGAGAGGGAGATTCATTAGCTCGTTATTTAGTACGAATCACTGAAATGACAGAATCCATAAAAATGATTCAACAGGCTCTCGAAGGAATTCCGGGGGGGCCCTATGAGAATTTAGAAATGCGACGGTTTGAGAGACTAAGGGATCCAAAATGGAATGATTTTGACTATCGATTTATTAGTAAAAAACCCTCTCCGACTTTTGAATTATCGAAGCAAGAACTTTATGTGAGAGTTGAAGCCCCAAAAGGCGAATTGGGAATTTTTCTGATAGGAGATAAGAGTCTTTTTCCTTGGAGATGGAAAATCCGACCGCCCGGTTTTATCAATTTGCAAATTCTTCCTCAGCTAGTTAAAAGAATGAAATTGGCTGATATTATGACGATATTAGGTAGCATAGACATCATTATGGGAGAAGTTGATCGTTAAAATGATAATTGATACAACAGAAGCACAAGCTATCAACTCTTTTTCTAGATTGGAATCCTTCAAAGAAGTCGCTGGAATCATATGGATGCTTGTCCCTATTTTGACTCTTGTATTAGGAATCACAATAGGTGTACTAGTCATTGTTTGGTTAGAAAGAGAAATATCTGCAGGGATACAACAACGTATTGGACCTGAATACGCTGGTCCTTTAGGAATTCTTCAAGCGCTAGCAGATGGTACAAAATTACTTTTCAAAGAGAATCTTCTGCCATCTCGAGGAGATATTCGTCTATTCAGTATCGGACCATCCATCGCAGTCATATCAATTCTACTAAGTTATTTAGTAATTCCTTTTGGCTATCATCTTGTTCTAGCCGATCTCAGTATTGGTATTTTTTTATGGATTGCAATTTCAAGTATTGCCCCCATTGGACTTCTTATGTCAGGATATGGATCAAATAATAAATATTCCTTTTTAGGTGGTTTACGAGCCGCTGCTCAATCAATTAGTTATGAAATCCCATTAACTCTATGTGTGTTATCAATATCTCTACGTGTGATTCGTTAAGACATAAAATGGACTCTACTTCTTTATCTTTCTAGGAGGGGCCTTTCATGAGTTGAATAGATAGTTTCATTTTTTATTCATCATTCGGGTTGATGAACTAAACCAAATAGTTATATGAGTGAAAGAAACGGCTTATAAAATTGCAGTAAAAAGATTGAATCTCATTTTCTATGTACAAGAGTTAAGTAAAAGTAACCATAACCATAAACATTAGAAACTGTTTACCCCAAGATTGATTAATTAGTGATCATGGCTTGAAGCGGGTGCAAAAGATCAACTGTATGGGATTTTTACTATCTATTCTCATAGATGTATTACCCTAATGGGCGATTAGCAAAGGAAGTGGATGGTTATAGGAACACCAAGGTACACAAAGGATTCGTAATAGAGATTATGTAAGTCATTCAACAGGATTTTTCTGTGCATAAAAGGAATTCTGATGGGGGCTTTAAGTTGGTAGAAATGATGAAGAAGTACTTCCCCTGATTCCGATCCAGAGTCTACTCCTATCCACTGATTAAGTAAATAACTATCAAGAACGAAGGAATCCTTTACTTTGTTTCAAGTCCCTTTTTCTGAGAAAGGAGAATAGGAACGAAAAAAATCAAATAGAAAGAATAGGATTGCACTAAAAAGAAAGAGATCTTTTTTTATTCTTTCTTTCCTCTATTTAGAGAGAAAAAATTCTTGTCAGAATTCATGAACTAATGCGATGCCTAATTGTTTTTCGTAATCGAAAATGCTAGGTTGAAATATCTAGGAATATTGTGACAAGAAAGATTTTATTGAAAGCTT